CTCCGTTCCATGCCTCATTTCATAGGGAAGTCCAAAGTGGCTCTATTTCATTCTATTTCACTTCCTAGCACTTCCTATCATTTAATATCCATCCCTTTGGTCTTATTGACATAAGAGATGCCATTTATAGTCTATCTCTTTCTATATATGGAAAGTCAAGAAATTCTCATCGAAACATCGAGAAATTGTGCATATAGAAAACTCTAAAGAAAGAAAAAAAGGAGACCCATGCCATGATTTTCAAATCTTTTCTACTTAGTAGTCTAAGTTTCTCGATGAGGATAATTAATTCCGTCGTTGTGGTCGAACTCTATTATGGATTTCTGACCACATTCTCCATAGATCCCTCTTAGATCTTCTTTCTCCAATCTTGGGTTAGGGAAGAAGGAGATATTCGCGACTACTGGTGGTTTCATTATGGGGCAGCTCATGATCTTCATATCGATCTATTATCCACCTCCGCATCTATTCTTTCTTAGCTAAACGGGTGGAAGATCCACCCAATTTGGTTATATCATGAACTCGAAAAACAGATCTGAATGTGACTGAAATGCACGATCTTCACAGGTATAACTTTTCACGATACCTAAACCTAAAAGGTGGAATAGCGATTTTCGAACCATTTCCTATAAGAGAAAGGTTTCCATTACTTTGAGAAATGGATTCTATATCAAACTATAGATATTGCATTAAAGAAGAAAAGAAACTAATAGAAGTCGAAGACGCGGAATGATAGTGAATAGAGAAAAAGATTCTTCTGATTTTCTTGTTCCTGAAAATATTCTATCTATCTCCTAGACGCTGTAGAGAATTGAGAATTTTCATGTCTTTCAATTCTCGTACTCGTAATTGGAAAATTACGGGAGGAGATCCATCATTTTGCAATGAAAACAACATAAAAAACTCTGGACAATTTCGAATCAGACCAAGCGTCTTAATACATATGCAAAATAATTCATTATTGGCCCACCATTGATTACAAGATTTAGCTTTTATGAATCGCTATTGCTTTGATACGAATAATGGCAGTCGTTTCAGTATGTTAAGGATACAGATGTATCCACAATTCATTTAGAGTTACTTAATAGCCTATTTCTTATACTATATCTCTCTCCCGTGAAATTCTCGAGCCGAAAGATAGATGCATATGCTGTGTTTCATTTTGCTAAATGATATCGATTAAATGGTGTATCAATTCTATAAATTGGATATAGCAATAAATAAATCAGCAAAATTCTTTTATTTTAGATAGAAGAAACATTTCTTCTATCTAAAATAAAAGAATGTACCCTTCTATCCAAATCCAATTTGCATGGATAAAATAAATCCAAATTATGGATTCCAGCAGTAGATGAATAATTGCAAATTTTTGTGTGTACGAGATTCGAATAACTTCAAAATAACTGACATAATTTTTTATTTTTCCTGATCAGAAAAATACATGAAAAAGAAAGGAGGTAGAAAAATTTTTAGATTTATGGTTAAAGAAGAAAAACAAGAAAACAGGGGTTCTGTTGAATTTCAAGTATTCAGTTTCACCAATAAGATACGGAGACTTGCTTCACATTTGGAATTACACAAAAAAGATTTTTCATCGGAAAGAGGTCTACGAAGACTTTTGGGAAAACGTCAACGTTTGCTGGCTTATTTGGCAAAGAAAAATAGAGTACGTTATAAGAAATTAATAAGTCAGTTGGATATTCGGGAGAAGTAATTTAATCGTTCGAATTTTTTTCTTATTTTATTAGTAGTCTTATAGTAGTCTTAGATTTTGCATTTTGATGAGCCTCGTTTTGAGGAATTCATGTACCTGGAATAATGAATTAAGGAAGAAAAAAGAATAAGAACAAGGATACATAACATAAAAAAAAGAATAGATAAGATGATATTCGACCTCCCCCTACATATTTTACCTCTTCTCCTATACAAAAACTAGCAAGACCTACTCCGTTGATAATTCCATCAATAACACCTTTATCAAAAAAATGCGTTAGTTCGGCAAATCTTCTTATACCCAGGATAAAGACCCTAGTATAGAAAACATCTATATAACCACGATTATATGACCAGCTGTATATCTTTTTTTTTACTTGATGCCAAAAGTTCTTTTGGGGATTCCACTGTAAAAGAGAATTTTTTAAATTCAAATTCTGAAAAAAAGAATAAGAGGATCCATAGCATAGATATGCTATGAATAAACCAAAAATAGCTAAACTTACAGAAGAAATTGCATTAGTGATAAATTCATATGAATTTATGGAAGAATTCGAACTTTCCTGGAAAAAGCTTATTGAAGGGGTTAGCCACTTTGATAATATGGTTAACTCCGATGTTCCATTATCTATTACTCCATTATCAAAATGGATTCCTATGGATCCAATGAACAAAGTAAAAAGCAGTAATATAAGAAGAGGAAATAGCATAGTATTTCCCGTTTCGCGAGGATAGACAAAAGTATTTTTAGCTCCAAGGGGAGTACTAAAGAGCCCCATCCTATTTCTTGTATTACCAGTACCAGAAATTTTGGGTATATTTTGTGAAAAAAAAGAAACACCACTTTTCACTGTTGATAAAACAAAATCTCTATTGACTTCTTCGGGTATGCTTTTTCCCCATAAGGATAGTGAATACAACGAACCTTGTTTAGTACTACTATAATTTTGAAAATAAACACGCAAATACCCATCAAAAGTAAGTAAATATATTCGAAACATATAAAATGCAGTTAATCCTGCCGTAAAAGAAGCTATTATTCCAAAAAAAGGTGAATACAACCAACTATTACTAAGGATTTCATCTTTGGACCAGAAGCAAGCAAGAGGTGGAATACCACAAAGAGAAAGTGTACCACATAAAAAAGTAGTTTTTGTAATAGGAACATATTTTTTTAAACCACCCATAAGAACCATATTCTGACTTTTATCTGGTGAATATCCAACAAGGGGTTCCATTGAATGAATAACGGATCCGGATCCCAAGAACAATAAAGCTTTCGAATAAGCATGAGTGATCAAATGGAATAAAGCTGCTTGATAAGAACCGATACCTAGAGCTAACATCATATAACCCAATTGAGACATTGTAGAATAGGCTAAACTTCTTTTAATATCTCTCTGAGCAAGAGCTAAAGTTGCTCCTAAGAAAAGTGTTATTGTACCTACTAAAGAAATAAAACTCATTATAAAAGGCAGGGATCTGAAAAGAGGAAGAAGTCGAGCTATAAGAAAAATCCCCGCAGCAACCATAGTTGCTGCGTGTATAAGAGCCGAAATGGGAGTGGGTCCTTCCATAGCATCGGGCAACCATACGTGAAGAGGGAATTGCGCAGATTTTGCAACTGCACCAAGAAATAATAAAAAAGCACACAAAGTAGTAAGTAATGAATTAATCCCATTATTAGGAATCCAGTTATTAGCTATTTTGAACAAATCCCGAAACTCTAAACTACCTGTTATCCAAAAAAAACCTAAAATTCCTAATAACAGACCAAAATCACCTACACGATTAGTTACAAAAGCTTTTTGACAAGCACTCGCTGCAAGTGGTCGTGTAAACCAAAAGCCTATCAATAAATAGGAACACATTCCCACAAGTTCCCAAAAAAAATAAATTTGTATCAAATTGGAACTAGTAACCAATCCCAACATGGAAGTATTAAAAAAACTTATATAAACGAAAAATCTCAAATATCCCTCATCGTGAGACATATAATCGTCACTATAAATAAGAACCAAGATTCCTACAGTAGTAATTAGTATTAACATAATAGAAGTAAGGGGATCGATCAAGTATCCAAATTCTAAGGAAAAATCATTATTGATGGTCCAAGACCATAGATATTGATAGATAGAACTCCCTTTTATTTGTTGAATAGACAGGTGAACTGAGAATACCAGAGCTATACTTAAGAATAAAACACTAGGAAAAGCCCATATGCGACGAAGATTTTTTGTTGCTGTCGGAATAAGAAAAAGTCCAAACCCCATTGACATAATAACTGGAAGTGGGAGAAGAGGGATTACCCAGGCATATTGATATGTATGTTCCATAAGAAAAGAAATAGCAATTTTTAGTTGAAATTTATAGTTCTTTTTTTCTCTAAAATAAAAAAGTTTCCGATTCACCAAACCTATTCTTATCTCTTTCTGAAGGAATTAAAAAAACTAAATAAGAATAAGAAAAAATACAGGAATTCTTATTTTTTCCAAATTAGTCTCATTGAAATATTCCAAAATTCTGAATGGGTTTAGTTGCTAAAATTTAAAATAAAAAGTTAATCAAAGAATTTCGTTATTTAGTTTTTAGATAAAATAAAATATTTATGAAAATAAAAAAAAAAGATTGAATCATTTTATTTTCTATTCTTTTTTTTTATTTTTCCTTCTGTTAAAATAAAATACCTCTCTCATTTCGTAACTGATTGATTGAATTTCCACTATATTTCCATTTTATATTTATAGGAAATTCTCGAATATTCCTTACTTCATATAAAATGGAAATCCTAATGTGACTAGAATTATCTAAGTTTTAGAATGTCTTGTTTAAGAGACTTATTTTTTTATTTTGACTGGAATTCCATTCTTGGATACCTTCTCAACTTAATTAACTAAGGGCTTATCCCTCATACCGGAGTATATTAGATTTATATATTTTGATATATAAATTGATTTAAATAGTGATTTAAATAGAAAACCTTTGTATATATTGTATATTATTAAAACAAAGTATAAAATATATATGAAAAATATGCTAAAAACTCTTGTGTTATCCACATTAGACAAAATGAAGTAAAAAAAAATTTCATTATCTTTCAGTATCTAAGTATAAATACTAAGAAAAAACAGAAAGAAGGATTGATTTGTGGCAATAGATGTCTTTCACATACAACTAGAAAAAACTAATTCCCCTTTTGAATGGCAGTTCCAAAAAAACGTACTTCGATGTCAAAAAAGCGTATCCGTAAAAATATTTGGAAGAAAAAGACTTATTTTTCCATAGTACAATGTTATTCCTTAGCAAAATCAAAATCATTTTTGAGCGGCAGCGAGCAGCCAAAACCAAAAGGTTTTTATGGGCAACAAACAAATAATAAGGTTTTGGAATAATCTAAATTGACCTATCTCAAAGAAATTCCAATTATTTAATATTAATGAATAATTTGGATTAATTAATGAATGTACTTTTATGTGTCGAATTCCTGGGTACAATATTCTTAGAACTAATCCCTCTGTTATTCTGTTATATAGAACAAAAGTTTTTGATATATTGTATTCTCAGTATAGTATTCTTTTCCTATCAAAGATCAAAGAACTTTTGATAATAGAATTCTCCCATTTTTTTAGGAGGATTCTATTATCAAAAGTAGAGTATTCCTGCAATAGGATTTACAATTTCTACCCATCTTATACAAAATTCACAAATAAATTAGTTTAGGACTAGTAAATCATAGTAATAAGAGTGTAAAGGCTTTGATTCTAGAAACTTTTTTAAAAATACAAAACTCTTTGTATTTAATGATGAAATTCTAATTTTCCTAAATTCTATGGACGCTCCCAATCTCGACGATTCCCTAGAAAATAACTATTATTTTTTTAAGTTAACTATTATTTGATATTTCAAGTTAGCCGCCATGGTGAAATTGGTAGACACGCTGCTCTTAGGAAGCAGTGCTCAAGCATCTCGGTTCGAGTCCGAGTGGCGGCATTCCCGAAAAAGAATACAATAGATTATAAAAATAGATTATAAAATAGATTCAATTCGAAATTTCCAATTTTGTAATGGGACCTTCTCCTTATGCTATTTGCAACTTTAGAACATATACTAACTCATATCTCTTTCTCAATCATTTCGATTGTGATTTTGATTCATTTGATAACCTTATTAGTTCGTGAACTTAGGGGATTACGTGATTCGTCAGAAAAAGGAATGATAGCTACTTTTCTCTCTATAACAGGATTCTTAGTTTCTCGTTGGGTTTCTTCGGGACATTTTCCATTAAGTAATTTATACGAGTCATTGATCTTCCTTTCATGGGCTCTGTATATTCTTCATAATATTCCTAAGATACAGAACTCTAAAAATGATTTAAGCACAATAACTATGCCAAGTACTATTTTAACGCAAGGCTTTGCCACGTCAGGTCTTTTAACTGAAATGCATCAATCTACAATACTAGTACCTGCTCTCCAATCTCAGTGGTTAATGATGCATGTCAGTATGATGTTACTAAGCTATGCAACTCTTTTGTGCGGATCCTTATTATCCGCTGCTCTTCTAATCATTACATTTCGAAAGAATTTCGATTTTATTTCTAAAAATAAAAATTTACTTAAAACATCTTTATTTAGTGAGATTGAATATTTCTATACAAAAAGAAGTGCCTTAAAAAATACCTCTTTTCTTTCATTTCCAAATTATTACAAATATCAATTAAGTGAGCGTTTGGATTCTTGGAGTTATCGTGTTATTAGTTTAGGATTTACACTTTTAACCATAGGTATTCTTTGTGGAGCAGTATGGGCTAATGAGGCGTGGGGATCCTATTGGAATTGGGATCCTAAGGAAACTTGGGCATTTATTACCTGGACCATATTTGCAATTTATTTACATAGTAGAACAAATACAAATTGGAAAGGTACCAATTCTGCATTTGTAGCTTCGATAGGATTTCTTATAATTTGGATCTGCTATTTTGGTATCAATCTTTTAGGAGTAGGTTTACATAGTTATGGTTCATTTACATTACCATCTAAATGATTACATAACATAAAACCTTGATAAAATGGAGGTTTTTTACTATTTTTGTTTCATTTTGGAACCCCTTTGAACGTCTTTTCAAAGGGGTTCCAAAAAATGCAAAATAGATCTAATTATACTTTTTTACCTTTTTCGGAATTTTTTTGTTTTTCCATTATGAAATATAGAGCGGAGTAGTTAAAAAAAGAAAATCCTATTTAGGATAATAATTGGATAAGAGAGCCTCCACCCTGTCAACGGATAGTGAGAGAACAAAATCTGGATAGATACCAATTCCTATTACTGGTAAAAAGATACAGATTAAAAGAAAGAGTTCTCGTGGTCCAGAATCCACAAAATTTGCGTTTGGAATATGAAATAACTTGTATCCATAGAACATCTGGCGTAACATAGACAATAAATAAATAGGAGTTAATATCATTCCTATTGCCATTACAAAAGTAATTAGCATTTTTGGCATTAACATAAATTTTGGACTAGTAATTAGTCCAAAAAATACTACCAATTCTGCAATAAAACCGCTCATTCCTGGTAAGGCAAGAGAAGCCATTGAAAAGCTACTAAACATAGTAAACATTTTTGGCATTGGTATAGATATCCCTCCTAGTTCTTCGAGATAAACAAGACGCATTCTATCACAAGCCGTTCCCGCCAAGAAAAATAGTGTAGCACCAATAAATCCATGGGATAATATTTGTAAAATAGCTCCATTTAGTCCAATGTTGGTTATGGAACCAATTCCTATAATTATGAAACCCATGTGAGATACGGAGGAGTACGCTATTCTTTTTTTTAAATTTCGTTGACCAAGAGAAGTTGAAGCTGCATAGATTATTTGCACCGCTCCTATTATTACCAACCAAGGGGAAAATAGATAATGAGCATGAGGTAACAATTCCATATTGATCCTAATCAATCCATATGCTCCCATCTTTAATAGGATTCCCGCTAAAAGCATACATGTACTGTAATGTGCTTCTCCGTGGGTATCTGGTAACCACGTATGTAGAGGTATAATCGGCAATTTGACAGCATAAGCAATAAGGAAGCCAAAATAAAGTAGTATTTCCAATGTTACAGGGTATGATTGATTAATCAATCTTTCCAAATCTAATCTTGGTTCGTTCGAACCATATAAGCCCATACCTAGAACTCCGATTAAGAAAAAAATGGACCCACCTGCAGTATACAAAATAAACTTGGTAGCTGAATATAGACGCCTCTTTCCCCCCCACATGGATAAAAGTAAGTAAACAGGAATTAATTCTAACTCCCACATGATAAAAAAAAGTAAAAGGTCTCGTGAAGAAAATAATCCTATTTGACCGCTATACATTGCTAGCATCAGGAAATAGAATAATCGCGAATTCCGGGTAACTGGCCAAGCCGCTAAAGTAGCTAAAGTAGTGATAAATCCTGTCAATAAAATAGATCCTAATGAAAGTCCATCGATTCCCAATCTCCAGTGGAAATCAAAAACATCTATCCATTTATAATCCTCCCTTAATTGCATTAAGGGATCCTCTAATTGGAAATGATAACAGAATGCATAAGTCATTAGAAGGAATTCTAATAAACAAATAGATATAGTATACCACCTAACGATTTTGTTTCCTTTATGGGGTAAAAAGAAAATTAATGAACCTGCAAATATCGGTAAAACAACAAGTATTGTTAACCAAGGAAAATAACTCATGATAAAGTAATAAAGACAAGATACGTTTTGACCAGAAAAGCCCATGCTCGATTATTTTGAGCACAGGCTTCTTCGGTAAAGAGGAATCAGACGATTCAAGTGGAGTTTTTTGTAACGTATCAATAAGATAGAGCCATGCTGCGGGTTGTTTCAGGACCTAAATAAACGCGGACACTTAAAAAATCTGTTGGGCAGGCGGATTCGCATCTCTTACAACCCACACAATCTTCGGTTCTCGGCGCAGAAGCGATTTGTTTCGCTTTACATCCATCCCAAGGTATCATTTCTAATACATCTGTTGGACAAGCTCGTACGCATTGAGTGCATCCTATACATGTATCATAAATTTTTACAGAATGTGACATTGGATCTAGAAATTTTCCTTTTCAACATAAAAATTATCGATCTGGTAAAAAGAAATTAGTACTATATAAGTTAGATGTATTGTAGACACCAGACGAAGCAATGGTTTATCCAAACTTTAACAAATAATGCAATATATTTCTTAATCTGTTTGTGAGAAAGCGTGAAAAGATCCAAGAGACTTGAATTTAAGGCTTCAACAGTCATAATTATACGAATTCTACATACTAATTCGAATTAGCCAATAAATTGGCTATTATCTTTGCAATATAAATTATTGCAATTTGAATATTGCAATATCAATGAATTAAAAAAATGCAAAGATAAGTAAAAAAAAATATTCTAAAATAACCTACTTCAAAAATGGGTATTCTAAAATAAAAATTAAGAAAAGAAGACTAAAATTTTATTAATCTTAATGTTCCATATTATTATATATGTGCCTTTGTTTAGAGGATTCTATGTCTAATTATTCAAAAAATTTGATTGATTGATACGAGTTGATTTCTTGTTACGATGGATGGAAGAAAGAATGGATAGTCCAATAGCTGCTTCAGCAGCCGCAAGGGCTATAACAAAAATTGCGAAAATGTCTCCTTTTAATTGGCGACTATCAAATAGATCAGAAAATGTTACGAGATTTAGATTAATTGAATTCAGTATAAGTTCAAGACATATTAGAGCTCTAACCATGTTTCGGCTTGTGATCAAGCCATAGATACCAATCGAAAATAAATAGACACTCAAAAAAAGTACAGGCTCAAACATCATTAACTAACTCCTTATCAATCTCGATTCATTTCAATATGAGGACAAGAATTGAACCGATTCAATTAATTAGAATAGAACAATTACGCAACAAAAGAGAAAAGAAAGTATTTGTTGTGTTGACAGTAGATGAGTTTTACTAAATCAAAATTGTTATTCTTTAGTTATTTTTTTAGATTTGAAATTCTAAGAATTTATTATTGTCTAGCCATAGTAATTGCACCTATTAAAGAAACTAGAAGAATTAGGGAAATGAGTTCAAACGGAAGATAAAAATCAGTTGCTAAATGAATCCCAATTTGTTGAACGTTATTTATTAGACCCTGTTCCACTATTTGGTTTGATCTTGTAGTCCAAAGAATTCCATACCACGACGTATCTGGAATAGTAGTCATTAGTGAAAAAGGAATAGCTATACAAACGAGTGAAGTAAACCCATCTCCAATAGTCCAATAATTCTTATTTTTAGACCACTCTGAGCCATTTATAAACATTACAGCAAATATGATCAAGACATTTATGGCTCCCACATAAATAAGAAGTTGTGCGACAGCTACAAAGTAGGAATTCAATAAAAAATAGAATAAGGATATACAAACAAGAACTAATCCCAGCGAAAAGGCAGAATAAATTGGGTTGGTAAGTAATACTACTCCTAGACCCCCTAGTAGAAGAGCAAATCCCACAAATAGAACAAGAATCTCATGTATTGGTCCAGGTAAATCCATTATGGATAAGAAGAAATTAATAGTATAAAATTTTTCATGAACTGACTAAAACTAAAAAATTCAAGGAAAGAAAAAGGGATTAGGATATTTATATATATAAATTGTATAGTTAGAAATCACATCACGAATTTCTAGTCAGTAAAAAATTATTGGCTTTTCTAACAGAAAAATCCTAGTAATCCGTAATTGTTCTTGAATTCCAAGATTTTTCTTCGTCTATTTTACTTTGAGGCGAATTCCTAATTGTTTGAATTGTGTAATCTCCCATTATGGAGACTGGTAACCGACTCAAAGCAATTTGATTGTAATTCAATTCATGACGATCATAAGTAGAAAGTTCATATTCTTCAGTCATTGATAAACAGTTTGTCGGACAATATTCAACACAGTTACCACAAAATATACAAACTCCAAAATCAATACTATAATTAAGCAATTGTTTCTTTTTAATATCCTTTTCAAATCTCCAATCCACAAGGGGTAGATCTATTGGGCATACACGAACACATACTTCACAAGCAATACATTTATCAAATTCAAAGTGTATTCGTCCTCGGAAGCGCTCTGATGTAATTGATTTTTCATAAGGGTAGTGAATCGTTATAGGTAAACGATTTGTGTGGGATAAGGTAATTATGAAACCTTGACCGATGTATCTTGCGGCGCGTATTGTTTGTTGACCATAACTAATGAACCCAGTTATCATAGGGAACATATTCTAAATATCTATGAAAAAGGTATGTTTCTTTCTCTTGTTTGAGAGAACTTTTGTGTTGAAGATGTTCTTACTGTTATTGTATTATCTTATTTATAGTGAAACTAGTTGGAAAGAAGTTGTTAATAAGAGATTGCCCAGAGAAATAGGTAAAAGAAATTTCCATCCAAGATTTAATAACTGATCCATTCTCATCCGGGGTAAAGTCCATCTTATTGTGATAGAAATGAAGAGAAATAGAAAAGCTTTAGTTAATGTAATAAGGATACTCGTTATCATTTCCAAAATTCCCACAATTTTATTCATTTGGAAAAATCCCCAAAAGGATATATAGGGAATTGAAAAATTCCACCCGCCTAAGTAGAGAACAGTTACAAATAAGGAGGAAACTAATAAATTTAGGTAAGAAGCAAGATAAAATAAACCATATTTAATACCGGAATATTCGGTTTGATAACCCGCTACTAATTCTTCCTCCGCTTCTGGTAAATCAAAGGGTAATCTTTCACATTCTGCCAAAGAAGAAATTAGAAAAACTAGAAAACCTATAGGCTGACGCCAAAGATTCCATCCAAAAAAACCATATTTTGACTGTGCTTCAACTATATCAACCGTACTTGAACTGTTAGATAATCATAGTCGATGATAACATTACAGTTCCCACCGCTATTCCAAAACCGTACATGAAACCTTAGCTTCATACGGCTCCTCTATGATCAGAAAAAAGGATTATTTCTTTTCGGTCTTATCCCCCGGGCGTAGATAGAATTAGGTAAGATAAAATCGATCGGAAAGTCCTAAATTAAACCAAAGCAATTCCGTCTGCTAAAATAAAAAAAAAGCGCTTCCGAATTGATCTCATCCTTTATATAAAAAAATGATAGTTTTTTTCTTGTTCAGCAATAACTTAATATTGGAATAAAACACTCGTTATAGCAATTAATAAATGAAAAGAATTGGATATTAGTTCATGAGGAATTCAATTTAAATTCTGTATGAATATAGATAAAAGAAAGAATAAATAAAGATCCTTTTTTGTATTGCATTACATATCTTTTGTACTATTCCTCTTTCCCGGGGAGGGGGATACTTAAAAAGAAATGAAATAAAGGGTTAATTCGTTCTTGATAGCTATTTCCTTAACAAGTGAATGGGAATATACTCTGAATCGGAATCCGAAGAAAGTACTACTTGATCATTTCCACCAATTTCAAGTCCTTATGGTGATTCCTTTTATGAGGAAAAATTTATAATGATTTCTATTTTCTCATTACTAATCCTTTATGTACTTTAGTGTTCCTAATCCCTCACTAACTTTTTTTGGATTCTTTTATATGGTTAAAAGTTCTAGTAATAATTCAAAATATTCTAGTAATGGAATTCCATATCGCGAATCCTTTATTCTTGCCCGCTTCAAGATATGATAACTAATTAAACAATCTCAATCTTGGGGTAAAGAGTTTACACTGCTTATGTTTACTTCAACTTTTTTCTTGTACGTAGGAAATGAGATTTTTTTTTTACTACAAATTAATAAGCTGTTTTGTTTCACTCATGTAGCTATCTAGTTTAACTTACCGACCTGAATCCAGAATAAGAAAAAGAAGATAAGTATTCAATGGATTTTAGAGAAAAAGTTCCTTTTTTAACGAATCACACGTAGAGATATTGCTAGCACACAAAAAGTTAATGGTATTTCATAACTAATAGATTGAGCAGCTGCTCGTAGACCGCCTGAAAAAGAATATTTATTATTTGAGCTATATCCTGCCATAAGAAGACCAATAGGAGCAATACTTGAAATGGCAATCCATAAAAAAACACCAATACTAAGATCAGATAAAACAAAATGATATCCAAAAGGGATAACCAAAAAACTTAATAAAACGGATATGACTGCTATAGAGGGTCCAATGCTAAATAAAGGAATTTCTCCTCGGGATGGAAGTATATCCTCTTTAAAAATCAGCTTAGTTCCATCTGCTATAGCTTGAAGCAATCCCAAGGGGCCGGCATATTCAGGACCAATACGTTGTTGTATCGATGCGGATATTTCTCTTTCTAACCATACAATTACAAGTACTTCTATTGTTATTCCCAGTAGGAGGGTCAAAATAGGTAGAATCCATATCAGTCCATAGACTTCTTTTAATAATTCCAATTTCGAAAAAGAATTGATAGTTTCTACCTCTACCCTATCTATTATCATTTCAACGATCAACTTCCCCCATAATGATATCTATACTACCTAATATCGTCATGATATCAGCCAATTTCATTTTTTTAACTAGCTGAGGAAGAATTTGCAAATTAATAAAACCAGGTGGACGAATTTTCCATCTCCAGGGGAAAAGACTGTCATCTCCTACCAGATAAATTCCTAATTCACCTTTCGGAGCTTCTACTCTTACATAAAGCTCTTGCTTTGATAATTCAAAATTAGGGGAAGGTTTTTTCCCAAGAAATCTATATTCAAAATCATTCCATTCCGAATTCTTTGCTTTCTTAAAGCGACGGGCTTCCAAATTCTCATAAGGACCCCCAGGAATTTTCTCTATAGCCTGTTGAATAATTTTGATGGATTCCTTCATTTCACCAATTCGTATTAAATAGCGAGCTAATGAATCTCCTTCTTTTTGCCATTGGACTTTCCAATCGAATTGATTGTAAGACTCATAAGGATCAATTTTACGAAGATCCCATTGTATTCCAGAAGCTCGTAACATTGGTCCCGATAAGCCCCAATTTACAGCTTCTTCTCCACTAATAAAACCTACTCCTTCAACTCGTTCTAAAAAAATAGGATTCCGTGTAATAAGTTGTTGATATTCAACAACTCCCCGTAAAAAATAATCACAGAAATCTAAACATTTATCCATCCACCCATAAGGTAGATCGGCAGCTACTCCTCCGATGCGAAAGTAATTGTGCATCATTCGCATACCTGTAGCAGCTTCAAATAGATCATATATCAATTCTCTCTCTCTAAAAATGTAGAAAAAAGGAGTCTGTGCCCCTAGATCTGCCATAAAAGGTCCAAGCCATAACAAGTGAGAAGCTATACGACTCAATTCTAACATAATTACTCGAATATAGCTGGCTCTTTGAGGTATTTGAATATTCTCCAAAAATTCTGGTGCATTTACCGTTATTGCTTCTGTAAACATAGTAGCTAAATAATCCCACCGTGTTACATAAGGCAAGTATTGTATAATAGTCCTGTTTTCCGCGATTTTTTCCATCCCTCTGTGTAAATAGCCTAATATGGGTTCACAATCAACAACATCTTCACCATCGAGAGTAACGATCAGTCGAAGAACACCATGCATTGATGGGTGGTGAGGACCCATGTTGACTATCATTAGATCTTTTCTTGTAAGCGGTAGACTCATTATTCTTTTTTCTTCCTTAATTCATTATTCCAGGTACATGAATTCCTCAAAACGAGGCTCATCAAAATGCAAAATCTAAGACTACTATAAGACTACTAATAAAATAAGAAAAAAATTCGAACGATTAAATTACTTCTCCCGAATATCCAACTGACTTATTAATTTCTTATAACGTACTCTATTTTTCTTTGCCAAATAAGCCAGCAAACGTTGACGTTTTCCCAAAAGTCTTCGTAGACCTCTTTCCGATGAAAAATCTTTTTTGTGTAATTCCAAATGTGAAGCAAGTCTCCGTATCTTATTGGTGAAACTGAATACTTGAAATTCAACAGAACCCCTGTTTTCTTGTTTTTCTTCTTTAACCATAAATCTAAAAATTTTTCTACCTCCTTTCTTTTTCATGTATTTTTCTGATCAGGAAAAATAAAAAATTATGTCAGTTATTTTGAAGTTATTCGAATCTCGTACACACAAAAATTTGCAATTATTCATCTACTGCTGGAATCCATAATTTGGATTTATTTTATCCATGCAAATTGGATTTGGATAGAAGGGTACATTCTTTTATTTTAGATAGAAGAA